ATTTTTTTTAATTACCAACCAAAATTTTGTTCTTTTTAAGAACTTGATATTGATAAATTTACAGATCTAAAAATTCATTTCGGACAATTGAACCTTCTCAAACTGTTTCTTTTTAAGAACCAAAAAGATTTGTGCCAAAATAACGGATGCCAAGAAGAACAAAAGGCCTTGGACACGTAATGGGGCCTGAAGTACTATTTCCGCATCCCCCTGACCAAATCCACCTACATTAGGATTACTTGTTAATGGTTGATCAACTTTGATGGATTCGCCTTCTGAAACAAGAAGTTCCGGTCCTGGAGGTATAATATCAATCACTTGACGTCCCTCTGACGCATCTGTTATGGTTATTTCGTACCCCCCTTTTTCTTTTCGTATTATTTTGCTTACTATACCTGCGGCTGTAGCATTATAAACCGTATTGTTACTCTTGCTCCCGTCGGGATAAATCTGACCCCTTCCTCTGTTTCCGCCTACATATATGGGATATTTTAAAAAGTGAACATCTTTCTTAGTGGAGGGGTCCGGAGACAGAATCGGAAAGGTAATTTCACTATATTTCTGACCTGGAACAGGACCTATCACAAGAATATTTTTTTTAGTGGGGCGATAACTCTGAAACGACAGATTTCCTATCTTTTCTTTCATCTTTGGCGAAATACGATTGGAGGGGGCTAATTCAAACCCATCAGGTAAAATAAGAACAGCCCCCACATTCAAAGCCCCCTTTTTTCCATTAGCAAGAACTTGTTTCAGTTGCATATCATAAGGAATTCGAACAACTGCTTCAAATACAGTATCAGGAAGTACCGCTTGTGGAACCTCAATATCTACCGGTTTATTAGCTAAATGACAATTGGCACATACAATACGGCCAGTTGCTTCGCGTGGGTTTTCATAACCCTGCTGTGCAAAAATCGGATATGCATTTGAAATGGATGCCCAAGTTATTATACATATCATAAGTGATACGGAAATGGAATAAGTAATCTCTTCCTTTAGCCAAGAAAAGGTTTTTCGAGTTTGCATGGTCCAATCATTGATCCTGAAAATTTCTACAATAAAATTAGGTAGGTCGCTAGTATAGGTCCCTATCCACGATACTGGTAGTTACTGAAAAATTTTTACTAAAATATAAGATATAGGAAGAGAATCCCTTGGATGTGATGTATAGAAAAAAAAATAAATTCAATTCAATAGAAAAAGAAAGAGAAAAAAATAAATAATAATATTATATTACAATAAAGATAAAATAATATAAAGAAAGATCCAATAAAGTAAGATTTTGAATATTTTGCTTATGTGTACAAAATAACAAAGATTCTAATGAGATTTTTTGATCATTTTTCAGTCATTCATTGAATGATAAATCACTACAAGTGACGGAGATACACGATTTAAATAACGGAAAATCCAATATTTCAAAATTGTATCGATAATGACTGGAAAGGTGGAAACAAGGCCAGATATAATTTGATCGTTATGAGCAAATCCAAAATCTTTAGAAACAGAACCAATCATTAGTTCCCAACCGTGGGGTGAATGGAATCCTATACATAAATCGGTTAATAAAAGAATGGAAAAAGCTTTTATTGTGTCACTTAAGTTATAGAGGAATTCTTGAACCCAAGAATTAATAAAAAAAAGTTCTTCATTACTTAGAATAGAATAACCACTTACAATAACGAAAGAGATTATATTTGTCGAGAAGTGCAAAATCGTATGGATACGATCCTCATTATGTATCTTGATCAATTGGATCGTTTGTTTCTGGATTCCGATAGGAAACTTTTGTAGATGTATTTCCGGATATTCTTTTATCATTTCGTCCAAGCGAGCGAGCTCCTCGAATTCTATGAATTTTTCTAGAAAAAAATTTTCTTGGATATCATTTAAAAAAATTTCGGATTTCCTAGTATTCCACCAACTAATAACCCAAGATTCAAAACTTTTTTTAAATAAAAAGGAAATCCACCAGGGAAAAAAAACTATATATATAAGATATAGAAGGGGAATAAATGTGTTTTTTTTTTTTTCATTTTTCGTATGTGAATTTTTAATGAACGCACCTCATTTCTTGATTCTATATGATCTAATATTTCTATCAAGTATAAGTTCTTTTCCAAGGCTTCGAACTTATGAATCTATTCGCTGTTTTTATTTGTAAGCCAGAGGTTAGTCCTTGAATTTTGAAAGATGAAAGAATACAAAAAACAATAGTCTAAAATAAAAAGAGTACACAAATGAAGAAAAAAATATTCTTTTTAGATATCTCAATTGCTCAATTTCGAAGCAATTCCCCCCTTGCCATAAATGTCACCAAGAGCGACTCCAAATTCGGATTTAAAGATAAAAGAATTCGGTTCTATCAACAAAACAAATATTTCGAAAAAAAAAATGGCCAATTTCCCCATATACCCCAGGAAAAATTAAGAAAGATTTTTCAAGAATATTGTGATGTGATAATAAAAAATGAGTGGCAAAAGCAAAATAAGACAGAAAGGTTATCATTCTAAGTGATCCAGACCTTTGCTCATTACATTAAGGAAGAAAAAAAAAAAAAAGAAAAAGAAACCTCGACTGACGCATGACAAAAGAAAGTAGAGATAATTTGCAAGATAGAATCTACCGATACATAACCTATCAATTTCAAATATTGAACATCAAAAGAGAATTTCTTTCTATTTTATTCCGAAATGCTTTGTTTGGATCTATGAGATGGGTCTATTATTTTGATTTCTTACTTGTTTTGTTATTGGATTTAGTGAATTTACATACGCATAACAAAATTTGCAGATAAAAAAGTTTGATTTTCGAATTGGAATTGTTCCGGATACGTATATAATACGTATTCTTTAGTTCATCAATATTGTGAAGAAATTCCAGTTAAGTTATGCTATATAAGTTTTGCTATAAAAAAAGAGGACTCTTGGATTTTTTCACTCCTGCTACGAAAATGCTCATTCTTCAACTCATTTTAAAATACTTCAATTGGTACACGCAAAAAATAGGCCAATTCCGTTACTTTTTGCTCAATTTCTCGTGGAGTCAAATTATCATCAGTACGAGTCAAAGGAACAGTACCTCGGCCTCTGATTTCCATATAAGGGATACGCCGAGCGTAAATCCCCTCTTTAACTTCTATTCTAATAGACTGAATATCTTTCATAAGGAATCGGAGTAAGATGCGACGATTTTTTCCAGGAAATCCCCAGCGAAAAATACATACTATTCCTTCTTTTCTATCGAATCGATCATAACCCCCACCCACATTCCACAAAATTGTGCACCACAAATAACAACTAATAAATAGACCAGCGATCCCATAGAAAGACATCACGATCCCTTGTGGAAAAAAAAGTATTTGCTGAGAGGAAAATAAAGATATGAAACTTTTTCCAAGATAACTGGAAATTCCAACCACTAAAAAACCCAATGAACCTAAAAAAAGTATAAAAGCCCAGCAGAAATTACTTATTTTTCGAGACCCCGCTATAAGTTCTATCCATATATGTTCTGATCGCCAACTCATACTAGATCCAGTTGCTTTTTATTGGAAGTGGGAGACTAGCCCATTTGATTTGACTTTCGATTTTTTTTGTTTCCGAAGTAATTTCCATCAACTCACACTATTTTGATGTGAATCTTTAGGAGGAATTCATCGAATTCATTAGATTAACAAATAAAGTAGCCTCAGCCTATGATCTCCTATCTACACATATATAACATGTTATATCGTATTAGATTATATCATATTAGACTAACTAGATATCCGTATTAGGATCTAAGTCTAGGCCTTGAAAAATAAATAAATGAAATCTACTTCCATCGTACCGAATCGGATCTAAAAAATCTTGTTTTTTTGAACATGAAGAGATAATGAAGCCATTGCAATTGCCGGAAATACTAAGCCCACTAAAGGGACAAAAATGGAGGGTAAGTTGTTGAGAATTGTCATAGAATGGGCACCTCAATTTAATATTTGTACCTGTTTATTTTTTCTTCTAAGTATTTTTTTCTTATAATTGGATTTTTTATTTAATTTTTATATTATTATATTTAGATTAGAATATTTCTATTCTAATAATTAGAAGCAAATTTTCTATTATTTTCTATTTAGAATATTCTATAATTCTTAATTAGATATTATTCTATATCTATATTTTATTTCTATTAACATATTCTATATTTATTAAATGTATTAATTATCCTATTTCTATATTTTCTATTTTTGTTTCATTTCTATTCGAATATTTATATATTCTATTTCTATTATTTTGTTCTATTATTTTGATATAGAAATTTTTGAATATTATTATTAAATAGATTATTATTTTATATTATTTATTATTAAACTTTTTTATTAATTTATTAATAATATATTCGAATTCTACATATTTTTGTATTTTTATATTATTCTATATATATTTCGCTATGATTAGATAGTTTTCTATTAATATTAACTATATCTATTAAATAATTTAAATAATTAAATAAGCAATTTTCTTAAAATGAAATTAAACATTAATTATTAAATAAATATTAATTAAATTAAATATTTAAAAATATTCTATCTTAGAAATAAATATTCTAGTAAATTTCTATTTTGTATTTCTACTATTAGATTTTGATATTCTATATTATTCTTTTATTATTATATTTCTATTTTGATTATTGTTTATTATTATTCAATTTCTATTAATATTAATTCTTTCTCTTATTGCATTTCGTATTAATTCTTATCTTATTAATTAATTATTATATCTTAATAATTCTTATATTACTAATCTAATTATTTAGTAATTATTTTAATTAATTAATCGTAATAGTAATTATTCCAAAGCTAATTTTAGAATCACTAAGATTTGTATATAATAAAATTATATCGAAATGAACATATATAATTCTAATAAAATAAAGTCCAAAGAGTATTGAACTAATTAAGTGACTTATTTGTATTTCTACATGAAATATATATGATAATCCACCTATTTTTTATTCTTCTTTATATTATCTTTTTTTTTCTTGTCTTATAACTTTATTTATTTTTTATTTTAGTAAAATAAAAAATAACGAGTTTTTCTTCTTATAAATTCCCGAACACTTCGTTACAATTTCTAATCCGATCAAAAAATTGGGATTTTTTGTTTTTAGCAAAAAGAAGGGATTTTCGCGATATATATAAATATATGAGATATAAATATATGAGACTCTACTTTACTTTTTTATATTTTTGTATGCAGAAGTAAGAAAAAAAGATGAAATTCGTTTTATTTTGTATTATTTACCATTTTACCTTGCCGAACTTTTTTTTCACGTAAAAAAGAATTCACTCTTTTTTCTTGTTGATAGAAAAAAGAGTGAATATCGGCCAAAAAATTATCTGGATGATTCTTTACTACAATTTACTCTTATGTCACATAAAAATGCATTCGTGGTGTTTTTCCTTTGATTACAATAAAAAAATATCTGCTCGCCAGAAAAAAAATTAACTAATTTCAATTTAATTAACTTTAATTAAGTTAAGGATCTACTTGATTTAGGATTCAAAGGAAAGAAATCATGGAGCTGAAGTAACTCATTCAAAATGCCTTTTAAAAGATTACGTGGTACGATTGAATCGAATAAGCCCTTATGGAATAAAAATTCAGCCGATTGTGAACCGTCAGGTACTGTCTTATTCAATGTTTGTTCAATTACTCTTTTACCGGCAAATGCAATATAGGCGTTAGGTTCAGCAATAATGATATCTCCCAACATCCCAAAACTAGCTGTCACCCCACCAGTTGTAGGAGACGTAAGGATTGACACATAAAATAACTTTTTATTCGATTGATAATCATATAAAGCAGAAGATATTTTAGCCATTTGCATCAAGCTCAAACTTCCTTCTTGCATTCGTGCTCCTCCGGAAGCACACACTAAAATAAGAGGTAAAAATTGATTGGTAGCATACTCGATCAAACGAGTAATTTTCTCACCTACTACGGATCCCATACTACCCCCCATAAACTGAAAATCCATAACCCCAACTGCTACAGGAATGCCGTTTAGTTGACCTGTGCCTGTTTGAACAGCCTCGATTAATCCTGTCTTTCTTTGATAAGAATCAATACGATCTTTATAAGGTTCCTCTTCGGAATGAAATTCAATGGGATCCAGAGATACCATGTCTTCATTCATAGGATCCCAAGTCGCTGGGTCAATCAAAAGTTCAATTCTATCTGAACTACTCATTTTCAAATGATATCCACATTGTTCACAAAGATTCATTTTTGACTTCAAAAATTTCTTATAATTTAATCCATAACAATTTTCACATTGAACCCATAAATGCTTATATTTTTGAGTTATATCGAGATCATTAGAACTTTCTCTTATAGCCAAATCGCTACCATTCGTGCTAGTTATTAGACTGGCACTCTCGTTTTCACTACTATTTTCGCTTTCACCACAAATATAACTATAAATGTAACTTTGGCTATAATAGTTACTACCACTAAAAATAGAACTATCAATACAGATTTGAGAGCGAAGATAACGGTCAATGCAACTATTGATGTAATTATTCCAACTATAGTTAGTATCATACATATAATGATCATATTGGGAGTCGCCAGTCCTAGACCCATTATTCAGGTAACTAGAACTCCAATAACTAGAAAAAGAACTTTCTAGTTCACCCAGAAAAGAATAATCAGTCTCAATCTCAAAAACTTTATTTTCTATATCAAAATAGATGGAATACCTATCCTTATTACTATCCTGAACTAAAAAAGTTTCATCAACGCTGAAATCCCAAATGTCCCTGACGCCGACTAAATGATCAACATTACTGGAACTCGAGTTGTCACTATTACTCCAACTATGGGTGTGTTTATCTGTATCATTTAGAATCGGGTCTTCACTTATACTGGTATTTTCAAAAGGATTGAAACTATCCATTGATTTACTTAGCCTACACCTGTATCCTAATTCCACATTGGATAAGATCGAATTGAACCACCATTTTTCCATAGAATTTTATTGCTGCTATTTCCATCAAAATAAATAGATGAATAGTCATTCGATGAAAAATCATTTAACTATTTTTTTGCCTATCAAAATAAGTATATAGATCCAATCAACAGGATTATTAACTAAATAAAGAGTGGGTATTAAAAAAAAAAAAAATGATTCTCTTTTCCTTTTTTGTAAGAAACCGGGAGTATCACTTCACTATATATGATATTTTATGAGGGAATCATGTTTTCAATTTTTTTTTTTCGAAGTGTAAATAGAAAAGTAATTTGTTATATTGTGTCAAATTCGCATCGAGAAAAGTAATATTTCTTTTCTCCTAAAAAAATGAAAAAAAAAAACATTTTTTTGTAAAATCTCGTCTATTAATAAGTTTCTATTCCAACACGGAAAGAAAAGGACAATATACAGGATAGGTATAAGAAATTGTGATACTGGTCTATCCGAAACTGGGGAATAAAAAAGAATACACCAATCCTA